CCCTGTAGCGACTTGTACTAAAAAACAAGTAAGCGTAATTCCTCCTAGACAATAAAATATGTTGACATGAGGAGGAACGTATTTACTAGTTATATCATCTGCAATCGCCTGAATCTCGAGACGCTCTTCGAACCAATCGTAGACTTTATTGAGATAGGTAAACCAAGGGGACTCCCCCTCTGAGAACCGTATATGAGAATTTCATCTCGTACAGCTCAAACAAAAAACAGGTTAAAAGAGGTATGGAATACAAAATTGGAAACTTCTTAATCTTTTGCTTCAATTTTCGCTAAAAATACGAAAGAGTAAAAGTAAGAAAGCTCTTTTTTTTTTTGTTATAATTAGAATGTCAAAAAATCAAGTAGGCTCACTTGTCTTTCTGTTGATCGTTCCAGGCCTCTTGAATCTTCTATTTCCCTATTTTTTTCTTTCATCTGTTATTTTAATTTGTATGTAATGTAGCTTTCCTTTTGTTTTCTTTATTATTGATAGGAATTTTCTTGTTAAGACCCTAGGAATCAATTGAAACCTTAAATTCATACTAGAACCACGATGATTCAATAAAACCTTCAAGCTAAGTCAAGGATTCCCTGAGTAAGAACCATTGGATCATCATTTATTCAACGAGTAGAATCGATATAATGACTAAAACTAGAAAGAAAAGTTTGTTCTTTGAGCAAAATCAAAGCAGAAACGGGAATTTGAAAGAAGAAAACTCTTTCAATTGAAAACTTTTTCTTTGGAAAAATTTGAGGAATCCGGCCACGAGGTCTGAATATTAAGTATGAATCATAGTTCAAATACTTCGTGATATATTTCATATATTCCGTGCTCCAGATACTAGAATGAATATCCGACGGGGTAAAACCATCTCTATCAAGACGACAGACCCACTCTCTGTACTCTCAATAGGATCAATTATAACAAGTCACACACTCATATTCCGGAAATACAGAAACACAAAAATTTCGCGGTCGAACTACCAAAAAAGAATAAGCTAAAATAAAAAGCCGAGGCCTAAATGCATCGTTTTTTGTATTTTTATTTAAAAGCTAGGGTTCTTATAAATCTAATTCAGTGAAATTCCGTCCAGTAAAACGGAAGAATTATAAATCTCCAAAATAATAGATAGGAATACCGCAAATAGAGCCATTGCGACACCCATTAAAGGAGTAGTTCCCCATCCAGGAGCTACTTTACCATATTCCGAATTCAATGGTTTCAATAAAGCCCCTACAGACGTCCGTCTTGGACCAGATCTAGAACTACCCTCAACAGTTTGTGCAGCCATAAATCCTATTTTGTATTCATTGAGATCTGTTGACTTTGTATACCATTCCGTTGTAAATAAACAATCTTATCATAGATCCATTGTGGTCTTGAAATTATATAATAATGGAAACAGCAACCCTAGTCGCCATCTCTATATCTGGATTACTTGTAAGTTTTACTGGGTACGCCTTATATACTGCTTTTGGGCAACCCTCTCAACAACTAAGAGACCCGTTCGAAGAGCACGGGGACTAGTTGAAGTAATGAGCCTCCCAATGTTGGGAGGCTCATTACTTCAATTCAGATAATGAAAAATCATTTCATTTTTTAGTTGGAACTTTAGGTGGTTCGCGAAAAAAGATAGCGAAAAAAATGATCCCTAGAGTCGAGACTAAGAGGAATGTATAAACCAATGCTTCCATAAATTTGATCGCGGTTTACAATTATAGCTTCCATACCTGTTTATTGGGGATCATCTCCCCGATTAAAGAAAAAAAATCAAAGAAAAGGCGAAAGGGCGGAGATTTAAATCCAGACTTTTTCAGTATCCTATGTAAAATCACAAAGAGAAAATAGAGGTGAGAAGCGAAAAATAACAGAGCAATGCTGCATCAGACTACTTGTCTTCTTGTAGTTGGATCTCCAAGTTTTTGGAATGCTCCAAATTCCACTTGAGCATCCAAATCTGGGTCAATACCAGCAAAAACATCTCTGAATAAGGTTCTAGCACCATGCCAAATGTGCCCGAAGAAAAAGAGCAGAGCAAAGGAAGCATGTCCAAAAGTAAACCAACCTCTTGGACTGCTACGAAAAACACCATCGGATTTCAAAGTAGCACGATCTAATTCAAAAATTTCACCCAATTGGGCACGTCTAGCATATTTTTTCACAGTCGCAGGATCACTATAACTCACTCCGTTCAGTTCGCCACCATAGAACTCAACGGTTACGCCTACTTGTTCGACACTATACTTCGATTCTGCCCTTCTAAAGGGAACATCGGCTCTAACAATTCCATCTCCGTCTACCAAAACAACTGGAAATGTTTCAAAAAAAGTAGGCATGCGACGTACAAAAAGTTCACGCCCTTCTTTATCTCTAAAGATAGGATGTCCTAACCACCCGACAGCTATTCCATCTCCGTTATCCATTGAACCCGCTCTGAATAATCCCCCTTTCGCTGGATTATTTCCGATGTAATCATAAAAAGTTAATTTTTCAGGAATTTTAGACCAAGCCTCTGATAAACTTTGATTTTCGGCTAGTCCAGCGCTAACTCTTCGATATATTTCTTGCTGAAAGTATCCCTGATCCCATTGATAACGGGTGGGACCGAATAATTCGATAGGAGTAGTTGCTGAACCATACCACATAGTTCCAGCAACAACAAAAGCTGCAAAAAAGACAGCAGCGATACTGCTGGAAAGAACGGTTTCAATATTGCCCATACGTAATCCTTTATATAGACGTTGGGGCGGGCGGACACTAAGATGGAATAAGCCTGCTAATATGCCCAATGTCCCTGCTGCAATATGATGAGAGGCTATTCCTCCTGGAACAAAGGGATCAAAACCTTCCACACCCCACGCGGGATTTACAGATTGTACCTTTCCAGTTAGTCCATATGGGTCGGACACCCATATTCCAGGACCATACAATCCTGTTACATGAAATGCGCCAAAGCCAAAGCAAGCCACTCCTGAGAGAAATAAATGAATTCCAAAGATCTTAGGCAAATCCAAAGAAGGTTTTCCTGTGCGTTCATCACCAAATATTTCTAGATCCCAATACACCCAATGCCAGATAGCTGCCAAGAAGCACAAGCCAGAGAACACAATATGCGCCCCGGCTACACCTTCGTAACTCCAAACCCCCGGATTCGTTATCGTCCCTCCTGTAATACTCCAACCGCCCCATGAATTGGTTATTCCTAAACGAGTCATGAAGGGTATAACGAACATACCTTGTCTCCACATTGGATCGAGAACAGGGTCGGAGGGATCAAAAACTGCTAATTCATATAGAGCCATTGAACCGGCCCAACCAGCAACCAGAGCTGTATGCATTATATGAACAGAAAGCAAACGACCGGGATCATTCAATACGACAGTATGAACACGATACCAAGGCAAACCCATGGTAATACCCCTTTATCAACAAAAAATAGACACTATGTAACTTTATTGCATTGAAAAAACTATGCTATGGACCCCCTTTTTTTTCAGTGGATTATCTCGGAAAAAGGGTTACTATTTGTTCTATTCTTTTAGTAAAAATGGAACAACTTGGTTCATAGGAAAAAAGAGAAGCAGATCTATTCTATACTCGATAAGTACCAATACGCAATGGGGGTTTATTCCCTTTTCGAAGAGCGCATGCATCCATATTTAGTCATCATTCAAAGTACCTATTCGTAAAAATTTTCTTTGTTTTCCTTTATTTTATGAACTTATTCTATCTATGTAGAAAATATGACGATAAAGCTAATATTATTAAATATTATTAAAATAATAAAACCATTATTACGTTTCCACATCAAAGTGAAATAGAGTACTTAATTCTTTTTTCTTTCAGTTTATGCCTATTGGTGTTCCAAAAGTTCCTTTTCGAACTCCCGGAGAGCGAAATCCAACTTGGATTGACATATAGTGCGCCCTGTCAGATATATTGGGTCATATGGGATTTCCCCATTCTCTCCCCCGATCGAGATATCCTCTCTTTCGCCCCCAAAAAAAGCGATTGAATCATCAAAAATTTGTAACGTGAAGTGCAATGAAATGCAATTAGATCCGTTTTGTGAAGAGGTATCCAGATTAATATTAGCAATTCAAATAATTTATGGTCGACTTGGCTGGACCAATAAAATTAAGTATCCAGGCTCCGTTTAGAAAAACCCAATTGGTAATATATCTATTATTAGGACTTATAGATATCATAAACAATTCTATTTAGAAAGAAATTATTAAATAGCACTGATCCCAAACAGTTAATCAATCGAATAATAAATATAATGGATACGTCGAATATTTGGCGGAAGACATAAAAGAAATGAATTGCAAAATTGAGAAAAAATGAAAAAAAAAAACAAAGACGTGGTATTGGGGTCATTTGTCCTATATGTGCAAATCAAAATCGGGCGGATCCTTACTCGGAGTAGAGCATAAACCTAAAAAAATGGAAGAAGCCCATTCAGGAACAAGAAAATGGCATCGTGATTTTTGGATTTGATCTCGATGAAAAAATACATCAATGAAAAGTTAGTGCGATAAAACTGTTTTTTATATTCTAATATTTTAGGAAAACCGGCCAAACGCATCGTTCTTCAAAAATGAAAGAGAAGCCCCTTCCTTCATTAGAAGGAGTCCGCTATAAAAAAAGAAAGAGGGCTGGAAGCTACACATTGATTTTTTTTTTTCGCAAGTTTTAGTTTTGTTGAACCGTATGTATCAAAAGGTGCCCGTACGGCTCCTAAGGGATACAATTTTATCCGAATCAACCGACTTTATCGAGAAAGATTAATTTTTTTAGGCCAAGCGATTGATAGCAATGTTTCGAATCAACTTATTGGTCTTTTTGTATATCTCAGTTCGGAGAGTGATACCAAGGATCTGTATTTGCTTATAAACTCTCCCGGCGGATGGGTAATACCTGGAATAGCCATTTACGATACTATGCAATTTGTGCGACCAGATATACAGACAATATGCATGGGATTAGCCGCCTCAATGGGGTCTTTTATCCTGGTCGGAGGAGCAATTACCAAACGTCTAGCATTCCCTCACGCTTGGCGCCAATGGGTTTTTTATTTAAGAGAAAAAAGAAGACTATGCCTTCGCCATATGAATTATTAATATTAAGTAATATTAGCATGGCACTTCGAATTCGATATGCCAATTTTTTATTGTTTTTCAAAATATTAGATTATGTATCGAAAGAGTAGTATGAGATAAAGGAAGGGTATTTCCGATTTTATCTTACCTATCGTAGGTCGATTTCAGCGTCACAAACTTTTTTCACACCGGCAGGTTATTAACAACATTTATGTTATGAAAGAGTACGAAAAAAAAAAGAAACTTTGGGATTGCTGAATCACAGACGAAATAAATATATTAAAGCAACGGGGCCATCATAGTATTTTTGAACTCCTCCGAAAAAAAAGAAGGGTGGTAATTGGATCATTTACCGATCTGGGTATAATAGATCCCACATTTTCTCTTTCTTCGATGAAAGGTAAAAAAATTCCATTGTGGAGCCGTATGCAATGTGAAAAAAATGCCCGTACGGTTTTCTATCTTTTTCTTATTTTATTCTTTATCTCTTCGCCTTGCCTCCTCGTGCGAGATACAGGAACCTTTGATTGTGTTATATTATATGATCAGGGTAATGATCCATCAACCTGCTGCCGGTTTTTATGAGGCACAAACGTCCGAACTTATCCTGGAAGCGGAAGAACTACTGAAACTGCGCGAAATCCTTACAAGGGTTTATGTACAAAGAACAGGCAAGCCCTTATGGGCTGTATCCGAAGACATGGAAAGGGATACTTTTATGTCAGCAACAGAAGCCCAAGCTCATGGAATTGTTGATTTTGTAGCGGTTGGATAAAAAATAGCAGTGATTTCGTGCAAATATACGATTTAAGATTTTATCTTCTTACTTCTTAATTACTTAATTAAGGGTTTAATATTCTATTAATATATTGAAATCGAATAAATTCATAATCATCCGGTTAGGATCAATCTAAACCAGCCCATAATGTATAATTCAGCATGCCAACTATTAAACAACTTATTAGAAACCCAAGACAGCCAATCAGAAACGTCACGAAATCCCCCGCTCTTGGGGGATGCCCTCAGCGTCGAGGAACATGTACGAGGGTGTATGTGCGACTCGTTTAAATCATGGGCTGAGACAAAACAAAAGAAAAAACAATTTTTCCAGTATCAATGATCAGTACCGGTGAATCGGATAGAATGGAAGAACTCCATTCACGATCTAAAAAAGATGGATCTATCATATCTTTCTATTGTGTATGAAATTTATGGTTTCAATTGGTGCAAATTAAATCACCTGAATTTTCAATTTAAGATGAGAAAGAATTCCCCATTGGTAACAAATAGTTACCCATTAAGCGGGGGAAATCCTATTTAAAAAAGTAGAAATATTATGTTTAGAAGAACGGACTCACAAGGTCAGCTACCCAACCAATCTTCATAATTAAATACCGTTACTGTATAAGGTATATCTCATTATGAAAGACCCATTACTGGAAAATTCATGGGTAGAGCCAAAGAGTGGTAACTGTACAAGTTACCAATAAAATGAAGGAAAGGGCTCCGGTGTATAGAGAAGACCTCACCGTTTAAGAAGTAACCATAGAGACGATGGAACCCACAATTTCTTTAGCTATTTCTATTTTTATTTTTCCAATGCCTAGAAAAAAGGAAAAAAGCGTGGTAGGGAAGGTTATAGTAGCAAAAGCCATTGGAATTTTTATTTTATAAATTGGAAGAATCCGTTTTGTTATTAATAGACTAGGAAGGGGGAAAAGAATAACTGAAAGAAAGGAAATCGATTAGTTATTCATTAAAGTTTCATTTACTCAATGACCAGAATTAGACGAGGATATATAGCTCGAAGACGTAGAACAAAAATGCGTTTATTTGCATCAAGTTTTCGCGGGGCTCATTCAAGACTTACTCGAACAATTATTCAACAGAAAATAAGAGCTTTGGTTTCGGCGCATCGTGATAGAGATAGGAAAAAAAGGGATTTTCGTCGTTTGTGGATCACTCGAATAAATGCAGTAATTCGCGGGGCGGGGGCATCCTATATTTATAGTAGATTAATACATAATCTGTATAAGGGGCAGTTGCTTCTTAATCGTAAAATCCTTGCACAAATGGCTATATCAAATAGGAATTGTCTTTATATGATTTCCAACGAGATCATAAAATAAGGGGATTGGAAGGAATCCACCAAACTTTTTGAAATGGAATTCTCTGGAGAATGAACTCCGGGAAGGTAGAGTAGAAATTAGTATGATAAAATCTGATAATATGATAAAGTCGTCAAAATGAGCGAACACGCCCGATAAAAAAATTTATTCCTCTTACCCGATTCTTTTTTTTCTTACGACACGAATGATTCTCGGATTTTTTGAACAAAACGTCCATCTGTTTTTGAGTTCGGATTAGAATTTTGATTCAATTGAAAAGTAAGCCTATTTTTTTCTGTTCCTAAAACCAGGAGTTCTGGTGGTTGACTCCCTTCTTTCAAATTGTTTCTCATTATTAAGAAAAGGTAACGAAGATAAAATACGAGCTTGTTTTATAGCAATAGTAATTAATCGTTGTTCTTTTAAGGTTAATCTATTCACCCGTCTAGATAATATTTTTCCTTGTTCACTAATAAATCGACTAATTAAACTCATGTTTCTATAATCAATTCGATCCCCCGATTGGATCGGGGGCAAACGCCTACGAAAAGATCGCTTGGATTTAAGAAAGAGTCGCTTGGATTTATCCATAATTTGTTTATTCCTTATCCCTAAAATACTATTTCGATCAAATCAAAAAAAAATTATAGAAGAAATTCATAGGATTGGGTTTGTCTATATTTATTTAGTTGTTTTTATTTCAATATATGAAATAATAGAAATATATATCTAAATTTTTTTTCATGTTCCTTGAAAGGGTGACACCCAAGCACTCGGTTCGATCTATATCTATTTCTTTATCTCCCCATGAATTGTATGTTTGAAACAATACGGACAGAATTTTCTCAATTCCAATCGACTAGGTGTATTGTGTCGATTCTTTTGAGTAATATATCTGGAAATACCCGTTGATTCCTTATTAACACCGTTTCGAACACAACCGGTACATTCCAAAATAACCCTTACTCGAACGTCTTTACCCTTGGCCATGAACCTCCTTTGGGTTTTTGATTCACCCAACGTTTCTATTTTCCGATCCGACGCAAATAAGAAGAAAGGAAAAGGGACGAAAAAATAGAAGTGGCTAACAACTCAAAATCAAATTATGAAATAAAGATTTTGTTGCAATTAATATAGTAAATAATAAGTAATACAACAATTTCGAAAGCGATTTCTAATCGCAGTACAGTATTTCATTTAAGTATCTTGTATTGCATGATACTCTTATTCTAGTCACATTTCCCTTTTGTTTTCTTTTAACTCTATTATTAATTTGATTCTTAATTTAATTGGAGCCTTAACCCGAATTTAACTGAGGTTGAATCCACTTTTTTCTTTCTCTTTACCCCCGTATTCAATCTATCTAATTCGAAAAAAAAAGACGGGAAAGAGAGATTAGTCACAAATATTTGACTCTATCTCTAATCTTCTTCACCCCTTTCCATATCAATAACTAGAATGAAAAAAAAGGAAATGTCAACGCATCTGGGAAGAAACGATTGATTTCTATCAATAAACCCGCTAAAGACCCGAACCAGAGAGTACTTAGTACCGGTGCCACGGAAAGATATGTTTTAAAATCTCGCATTGAGAATCCTCCTTCTTTTTTTTATATTCCATATTGTAATACAATATGGTAAGAGATGTATATGTAGTTAAAGACCACTTGTATTTGTGTGTGGAATCCCCAATTCAACTTGACATGTGCAATGATTCGGTAGAGAAGATTTTCTTTTTCTTAAAGCAAAAAAACGGGTCCCTTTGCGCCTGAGAATTCCCGAGAAAAATATTAATTTATTATTATATGTTATATGATATGAGACCAAGAGGAAGAAATGGCAAGATACATTTTGCATAGAAAGGAAGGAAATGGAAATAAAATAAGGATGTGGAAAACAAGACGGGGATTTTCTACAATGATACTGTAGACCAGTTGAAAGGGATGTAGCGCAGCTTGGTAGCGCGTTTGTTTTGGGTACAAAATGTCACGGGTTCAAATCCTGTCATCCCTACCTATTATTGCTCCTCGAAGCAGTAACCAGAGATACATTTTAGAGCGATTCAATTTGGACATACATAATACATAATTTTCAATTTTATGATAGTATACATATGCAAGAAGTATTTATTGGGGTTGAATTTTTTTGGGGGGTTCTATACTATATAAAAAAAAGAATCCCCTTCTTTACAGTCTTTTCCGTTGTGGTAAGAAAGCGCTCTTAGTTCAGTTCGGTAGAACGTGGGTCTCCAAAACCCAATGTCGTAGGTTCAAATCCTACAGAGCGTGATTCTGCTCTTGTCTTGTTAGATCGAAAATTCCACGGAACTGAAATACAGCAATCTGAATTTGACCTTTGACCCCCCCCAAAAAAAATGAAATTAAAGAAAGGAGGAGGTCAGTTAAAAAAAGAGATGTGAATTAATATTAATCAAAGGTCCAACTGATCACCACGCCTGTATTGTAAATATGCGGTTACGAATAATCCAGCCAAAGTAATAGGAATTAGACCTAAGACAATTCCAAATAGAAAAACTTCAATCATTTCAATTTAATTTATTTGAAAAGGGAAAAGGGGAGGTAATATCTATCCCGAAATATTACTATTAATTCGTATTGCTTAGGAATCTCAATTCCCAATAATTGGTAATTAACACGGTAAGGAACTACCAAATATATGGAATACCACAGAAGGATTTCTTTTTATGAATTATTCATTCAATTAATTTCAAATAAGTCCTATCTTACTCAGACCAATAAATAGAGCCGAGGTTAGAGTTAAAGCCGCTAGT